CAGCTAATGGCTGTAATAGCCTCTCCATGTTTTGAAGACATAAAGTCTATTTTAACTTAATTAGCTAGAAAGCCGAGAAAATTTATTCTCTTAGCCTCCTTAGCAGGGAGGCGTTTTGACGTTCTAGCTTTGTCAGGTTACGAAACCCTTACCTACTTCAAAAATATATCCCAAACATACTAGAATTATGAAAGAGAAATAGAAAAAAAAATTCTTGAAGAGGCTAGGCTGTAAAGGTAATTTTAGAAGAAGAGATATTTCCAGGTCAAACACTACGAAAAAAACTAACAAAATAAAAAATCTAACCCTAAATTTTTTAATTTTGACATCGTGACCCGAAAACCCCCTTTCAAATGAAGTGCTTCAGACGCCCTTATTTACATACTCTAAGCTCTTTTTATAGAAAAGGGATTGGTACGCGAAAATCAGGCAGAGAATAATAAATCTACCAAAAAAGATTTTTAATATTGATACCACTGAGAGAGGTTTGAAAAACTTCAATAGATCAAGAATCTACTACTTTAGCAAGATAAGCTACACCCTCTACCGATGGAAGATAAACTTCAAACACCACTATATCAAAGTGGCCTGCATTTGCAGCCCTATCGGCCAGCTAGCTCCGTATAAGGAGGTCCTCAATCCCCAAAACTGAAGTTTTGCTTAAACTACTAAGCTGGCTATCGTAAGTTATAACGGAAACAACTCTCCCCTGCAACCAAAATACAGTATGCACTATTAACACCTCATTATACCGAGCCTTAACAACGGGGCGGAAGGCCCATCAAATGCACGCAAAGCACCTATTTAATACTTAAAATACATCGTTTAAAATCCCCATGGGGGAGGAGACCCTGTACTATCATAATATTGATATAGTCTATTATAAGAAATATAAAATTTTCTTACATATTTAAATATTATGGGGGATTTATATAATATTAAGAAGTTCTATATTACATATAAAATTTATACATATTATATTAAATAAATTAAACTATATATTATATATACATACATGTCCCATGTATGTATATTTATATAATAGGTAAATTAGTGATATAATATATTTCCTGGTTGCAGGGGAGAGTTGTTTCGCCCCCTGACCCTAGGAGATCGTCATGAATCTGGCGAACCACTTGGGCAAGGTTTTAAACATTAATACGCCTGTAGCCCCTAAAGGACTTCTCAAGGTTAACAGCCTTGCGATATAATATAATCTATACATGCTTTTGGTAGGGAAAAGTTGGCTAAATAAATCTAGCCTTGATGCTCCCCCCCCCAAAAAAAATAAACAGAATTGGGGAAAGCATTTAGTTAAAAGATATATTATATATATATAGAACCTTCTTTTCAGCTCTACTAAATTATCTGCTTATTTAATCTAGACTTTAGTGGGGCTGAATAAGAGATTTGGTGGATACAATAAGCTGGGGTTGAAAGAACCCCCCCCCCAAAAAAAAATAAACAGAATTGGGGAAAGCATTTAGTTAAAAGATATATTATATATATATAGAACCTTCTTTTCAGCTCTACTAAATTATCTGCTTATTTAATCTAGACTTTAGTGGGGCTGAATAAGAGATTTGGTGGATACAATAAGATGGGGTTGAAAGAACTCCCCCCCCCCAAAAAAAAATAAATACCTAAAAGCTTTACGCTATCCCTTGCGTGTAAAGCAAATGCTTTATATTAAGCTATTCAGGTGTTTGGGCTTTTATTACTAGGTTTGTAACCTAAAAGAAACATGCTAATAAGAATACTATTAATAAAAGACTGTAACGTCACATAAATTTGATAAAATAGTCGTAACGAACGCGTGGGAGTGTACCACGAGCTCACAAAAAAAAGAAAACGTTGAAAATTATTGAAAGTTCAACTAAAGGGCCAGAGAAAAACATTAAAGAACTAAATCAGCTCATAATGTATATTATAAGGTACTCGCAGGCAAACAAGCATGTAAAAAATACTTTACAGTATTCTGTTTTGAATCCTCTGACCAAATCTCTTTCTGACTCGGCATAGTCAAAAGGAGTGCGATTGGTTTCGGAAAGTATACAGATAAGCCATAAAAAATAGAGTAATGGACAAATAAAGAAAAGTCTGAAGGTGCTTGAGGAGATTATCTTAAGACTGTATCTCCTATAAAGAAGGCCTACAATAACAGACAGCCCCATTAAACAGGCTTCAAAGGTTACGGAACCGAAGGAAGCACGAAGGGAACCATACAATGAGTACTTTTTATAACTGCCCCAGCCGGCGCCAAGTATTCTATAACCTCTCATGCTTGTTAAAATCAGGAAGATTAGCAGCCTAAGGTGCTGTCTACCCCCTGAGTTCCAGTCATAATAAACTCTACAATAGCCGAAAGATATTAGTATAAGCAAGTAAACACTATACATACCAAGGTACCTTCGGACCTCGGTGCTATAAACCTTAAACTTCAAAACAAGCTTTATTAAGTCGGCAAACCTTTGGAATAAGCCTAATAAGCCAACCTTTTTTGGTCCCTTTCGGATTTGAATATATCCCAGGACCTTACGCTCCCTTAGGATAAAAAAGGCCACAAAAACCATTACTATTATAAATTTTAATAGCAGTCCTATAAAATTAGAAATTTTTATAAAGAGGAGCATAATAGCCTGCGTAAAACGCATTCTAAGTACGACAAACTTAAGCTTTTATATTTAAGCTAAGACTATAATATTAGATCGATGTATCTACTTTATTAGGAGCTTACCGTCTTGGACCCTTCATGAAAATCCCCAAGACTTGAACAAATAGTATTGTTCAGATATACCATAAAGAAAAAAGGACAAAATCAACCTCCAAAAGGCTGGGGATTCCACCAAAGCGACTACCCCCAGCAACTTGTAAAAAAAAGATAAGCTAAGAGGTACAGAATATAAAAGGAACATAGTATACCTGGTACTCAAAGAGGTATAAAAAGGCCTACTTGAAAATTTAGATATACAAAGGCTGGATCAAATAAGGTAATAAATGAGTAGATAGTATTTAAGGTAGGAATCACTGTTAAGAAACAAGAAGAAGAGAACAGCGCTGGAGGAGACCCTCATATTTATTCATATAATACGGCTTCTTCTTCTACCAAACCAAAAATATGCTCCGCTAAATACTAAAGTCAAAGCACACAGTATTGTTGATAGAAAAAAGAAACCTCTTGAGAAGAACACAGATAGAATGGGACAGAATATCTTGGAGCAACAGGTTATTAGCCATATAACAGGCCAACTACACCTTTTACCAACTATGTAAACCCAGAACCCCAATGGAAATATACAAAACTTAATTAAGAATCCTCCTAGGCAAATTAAAGACCCCCCTGATTCTTTGAAAAGGAGTAATCCAGAGAAAATCAGGCCAGAAGATATACCAGATAAAAGAAGATAATATAATAGGCCCTTGTAGTATTTTAGATAAACATATTTACCAAAAAAGCAAGGGATAACGCTCAATACAGAGAGTTCCAAAAATAATCAAATTTTCAGAAAATTGGTTCTTCTAAGGCACAGAATACAAAAAAAAAACCTAAAAAAACAAGAAACTCCTCTCAGTACCCCCATGAAAAACTAGTGGTCTACAGAAAACTCTAAAATATTTACAACTATAAACCAATGAACAACAGCCACAAAAATTTCATAAAAAAAGAGTACACACAAAAACAGCAGAATTGTTCAGTTTTTCATAGCCATGAGGCCCAGTCTCATACCCCCCAGGGTACCTATCGTAATTTTGAGGAATGGACGAAGCATCATTACCATGGGACGCACTAAGAACCTGATGCTTTCTGCTAGACACACAAAAGGAGCTATGCCCAAAGGGGTTCCGGGGGGTAACAGTGTAGAGAAAAAGGAGCTAGGACCCCGTTCTAAGCGAAAAAGAAGTATTCCCAGAAATAGAGGACCTAATATTACCAGCACTGAAAACAAGAAGCCCCCACTCCCGTATAAGTAAGGGGTTCGTAAAAGAATAAATAAGGAAGCTACAGATAACCCCAAAATCTTATACAGAGAAGACAAATTTTTTATTAATCCTAAAAAAACACCCGAGGTGTTAATTATTAAGCTGTTCATTAACATTAGAAAAAATGGGAAAACCCATACAAGTTGGACATGAACCAGCTAGTCTTGCTTAACTTATTTTTCTCCTACCCGGGGGGTACCCCTAGTTCTTCAAACTAGTGCTCTTTAGTTTAAGCTAAAGAAAATTAGAATGTAGGTCCTATATTATATTGCCCCATAGGAGGCATCTAATGCAGAGGATAAGCTGAATCCTAAAACTACCATAGTACACAAATACATTTGATACCCTTGATCTACGAGATATAAAGTACCTCATTAGAAGAACCGGTACTAGACCGCCTAAAAAGAGGTACAGGGTGTAGGGGAAAACTATGTTAGAGCATTTAAAGGACTCTAAAAGAATGTTTACCTCTCTTAAGAACTGTATCCTTGGGGGAAAAGAAGCCAGAGTGAGAATAGAAACTATGGCCAAAAGACGAAGAATTAATCTTTTTTTTTTTAGATCCCCTAGTACCAACCATTTGCGTGAGCCGCTCCCTTCATAAAGAAAAAGGAACAGATAAAATAAAAGCCCAGCTGATATCCCATGGCCTAGGCAATACAAGGAACCCACCCCTGTACACAGTCAGGGCTCAAAGTGCAGAGAGACTAGACAGACAAGTATGTGCCTAAGTCTCAGGAAAGCAAGCCAACGCTTTCTATCTAACTCTATAAAGGAATTAAAAAAGAAAAATATACTAAAAAGAAATACAACACTTATATATAATAAAACCCCCTCCATGATATACCCTCCGAAGCGGAAAACCCCTATGAGGCCTAACTTCATTATATACCCCCTTAGCATTATTGAGACAAACCTTTTTGCTTCGGCGTGTACTACAGGTAACCAAGAATGGAAAGGGGGTAAGGGTATCTTTGTTATAAATAAAATAAAAAGGAAGTAAAGCCTATAACTACTACTTAACTCTCATTCCCTTATACAAAAGGATTTGCTGGAAAGGCTGAATTTTACTATAACTCACAGCATAGGCAAACTTGTTACCATTATATAACCAAGCAGGTATCAAACTGCAAGAAAACGCTCTGAGTAGGGGGAATCCACATACAACAGTAAAAGGAGGGGGAGGATTGAGAGCTCGTAAAAAATTCAAAAGAGTACAGAATTTTTTATTTTAAAGCATAGTATACTTGAGAACATTCTAAAACAAAGAGCAATACACCGAAAATGGGAAGAGTGGTATATAGTCCTATAAAAAAAAGAAAAAAAAATCACAGGTATAAGCCTTAGAAAGATAGTAAAAGAATTAATATTTCAAAGGGAACTGGTATACCTAACTTTTAAGCAAGAATAAATAGCTATTCTTATAAGTCAACAGCCTAGCGACGGAGTGAAAGCTAGGATGTTATAATATTTTGTCTTCAAAGACGAGATAGAACTACAAGTGAAAGTGTGACCTCTATGGTTGCAACAACTATAAAGACAATGAAACAAAGTTTCCCGGACGTTCTATCTATTAAGCAACTTACTAGCAGTACTAGAACTTTAAGGTTTTCTAGTACAACCAAGATACTGAGAAACTGGAACCTAGACAAAAAGAAACTAAAGAAAATGACAAATAGGCCCAAAAAAAATAAGAACGACATTAGTAACTATAGCTCCACCCAAACTTATAAAGGAAAAGGCACAACACCCTTAATATACTACTAAATTGCCTTATAAACACATAAGGAGGCTCCGGATGACAAGCACCTAGGTATCTGAGTAATATTACTTTTGTAATGATAGTTCAAAATAGCACTTGGCGGGAAACGTGATAACAACAGGCATATTTTTTTGTAGGAAGTCAAAGAACTAGTAAAAAAATTATGACTAGTACTAGCCCGCCAATCTTGGAGTTTATAGATCGAAGCATAGCATAATATACTAGAAAATACCACTCAGGCTTAATTGAAGCTGGGGTTACAAGTGGGTCTGCATGTAAATAGGCTTCAGCATCTAAGACCATGTCTGGGTTGTAAAAAATTAAGAATAGGCAAAGGCCATACATAACCATGAGACAGTAAAAGTCCTTGTTGGTATAATATCTATGAAAGTGTACCACGTCTGTATACCCAGAGGGAGCAAATAAAGGATTATTTGACCCCACCTTGTGAAGATAAAATAGGTGTAACCCACTTAAGCCTATTATAACAAAAGCTAAAATAACATGGGCTGCGAATACACGCATTAATGTAACGTTTGTTACAGAAAATCCTCCAACTATAAATTTGTACAGCTTAGGTCCTACCAGGGGGACTCTTTGCACCACAGAAGTTAATACAGTAGCGGCCCAGTAGGACATCTGGTGCCAGGGTAGTATATAGCCTAGAAAGGCTTCAACCATCATTAGCAAATATAATATAAAACCTATATTCCAAACTGGAACCTTAGTGTAACTTGAATAGTAAAGAGCGCGTCCCATATGAACGCAGAAAACAACAAATATAAAGCTTACGCCCCATATATGAACATAGCGAACAAACCACCTAAACATACTGTCTTTGGTAAGCTCCATCACGCAAGGAAAACTTAATTTTACATCAGCAACATATAAAAGGGATAATATAATACCCCTAGCTATCTGAACTATTAAGAAACCGGATATCATGAATCCACTACACCAATAGTAACTCAGTGATGCTTTTGTTGGTAAATCCAAAACTTTTTTACGAACTATTTTGAGCATGCTTCACGCTGCTTAAAAGCTTTCTTAGCTCCACAAGCTAACAGTTTAATATAACTTAAGCGTGACTTAACAAATATAAACAACTATATATACCAGTAATCATATGTAATCCACGAAGTGCCAATACCACACGACTGCTGTCGAGTAATAATATCCCAGGTTGCTCTCCTTTAATAAGAAGCAGCCTGTCAATAGGATTATACCTATAACCACATGTCTAAAATGCAAGCCTACCGTTCTGAAACAACTTGCATGGTAACTGGTAGAAAGTATGGTTACTTCACACTCAGAGAACTCAAACAATTGAAGTAACACAAATCCTAGTCCCAGTAGGACACATAGTATTAATTTGGGTCTAACCTTATGACTTAGACCAAATTCATGGTGGTAAGCTGTTACGCATATTGAAGATCTTAAAAGCAAAAAACATCCAAAAAGAGGGATATCGTCCGAATGAGAAAGGTGAGAAGCTTCTTCCTCAAAAAACCATACACAGGCAGTTAAAAGGGATATAAAAACTATAAGCTCTCTTAATATGAAAAGTCAGAATCCATCCACGAAGTGGAAACACAAGGAATAGTCAGTTTCTAATCACAGGAATAATCTGGAGAAACCAAAGAGAGCAAGAAAAAACAGAAGGCCCCTCATTTTTCAAAAGATGGCTCTCAATAAAAAAATAAATACACAAAAAGCTTTATATATAGGGAGCCAAGTCATAATGCAATATCTGAAATTTATCAGTTCTTTGACTTGGAAAGACAAAATAATTTATATACTAATAATGCCTATAAAACAAACTTACTTTTAGAAATTGCATTTTTAGGCTTGATTTATAGGTAATTTCCAAAGTGTAAAAGAGGATCCCCTACAACAAAAAAATCAAGGCGAAAAGAAGCATGAAGCAAAAGAATATATTAATCTGAATTATCCCACTTAAAGAAATGGAATAAAGTTTAGCATTTCTTAAGAATTTTCTGAAATAACGCTCAGTCCGAAATTTCCTAACATAGAAAAGACTGTTAGAAAGTAGTATGAATAAGGAAGAAAATCCTTTAATCATAACATCCTGTCCATACAAAGTGGAGCTGTAATAGCGGCCACGGTTATCTTTAAATCACCAGCCCCCCAAGAGGCCTGCTACTTGAGAAATGATTACGAGAACCCTCAACAAGAAAGGTAGTTGAGTTGGTTCTTCTATGCAGGAACAGAGGTGAAATTTAAATAAACACCCTGTCAATACCAAACCCCCCAAAAAAAAAAAACTTGCCTGGAATCCAGAGGACTGGCCAGAGAAAATGTTAGAAACTAACCCAAAAAGGCGGAATGAGTATAAATAAGTCAAAAGCACGCAAGTATATAAAGTAACTAGGAGGATAGGGTTCTGACTGAACCTTTTATAAGATAAGAGAATGTGCTTAGAAAAGAAAACCCCCTGAAATGGTAAACCGGAAACAAATAATATTAACAAACAAGGTATAAAGGAACTGAACTCATTTTGATTTAATCTGCTAAATTGCCCAGAATTGATCTGATTAGAACTGGAGGATGCTAGTAAATCCCCTACCGCACAAAATAACATACACTTAGCCACCCCGTGACTAAATAACTGGATCAAGCAAAGCTCTCTGAAACCCAGAATATAATAGACCAGGCACCACCTTATATTATTACAAGTAGATAGAGCCACCAGCTTCTTTATGTCTAAGAAGAATAGGGAGCTAACTGACCTACTTAATATAGTAATAAAGCAGGGAATTAATAGATAGACCCCCCCCGTTCCGGCTAAAAGGTAACCATATCTAGATAAAAATCACACTCCAGCAGCAACCAAGGTTGAGGAATGCACTAAGCACCTTACTGGAGTAGGAGCACGCATAGCCTCTAGTAGTCAGCTTGTAAAAGGCAGGCAAGCACTCTTTGTGCCTATTATTAGGAAAAGAAATACTATTAAAAAGAATGTCGGGAATTCTAAGTATTTTCTTATCAGCCCTATAAGAAGAAATAAACCCACATCCCCAAATCGGGATCTAATTAATGTAGTATTTGATGCCTTAACTGTGTCATAGGTTCTATAAAATAAGATTAATATAAAACTAACAAAGCCAAGATATTCCCAGCCAACTAGCGTTTTAAAGAGTTTGTTTCTCCTAACTAAATAAACCATAACGCAGACGAATAAGATTATTAAAGATTTAAGATATTTGAAATGCCATGAAAAATAGTGAAGACTAAACGTTATGGATAGCAATACACATAGAAAAAGCATGAGAAGACAGTAGCTTCCGCCTATACCCAGAGAATATTTTACACTAAAAGAGCTAAAGTTACAAATTTTTAACGAAAACCCCATAAAAATTTTGGTACCCAGTATAAATAAAATACAAGTAAAAAGAAGGAAGATCAGCATACTTTTGGTAGGATTATATCCAAAGGCTATAGCCGAAATATAGTTCTAAATGTTTAGTTTACCAAAAACACAAAGGGGAAATTCCCCATAAATGATGCTTAAAACCAACTCATAATCTTCTGACATTTGTGTAATAAGGCTTGTAAAAATACAATCCACCTAATTTCAAATTAGACGTGAGGAATCCCTACCTTACATCAAAGAGGGAAGTAAAACCCATATTTTGCACCTAAAACAAACTCATAACATTCTGACATCCTTGAGATTCTAGCTAATGATTACATTATAAGAAGATTTACAATCTTCTGCATTATACAATTTATGCTAAGCTAGCATCAAAGATTAGCGCAAGAATCCATCCTTTCTCCTTCTGACGAAAGAAACAAGAGTAAAACCTAGAACCAGAAAGCAGCATATAAATAAATAACTTAAGCCACCTTGTCTTCTACAAAGATAAAAAGAATATTTATTTAATGAAGCCATGTTCAAGAGTCCCACAAAAGGCCCACAACTTTCAATACAAACCCAAAGTATATAAAAAGACCTTAACACGCTTACTTTGTGGGCTTTTTGGGTGTTTGGAATGTGAATACTAATAAAGATAAATAAGATGTATACGCCCCCTATATAAACTAAATACAATATTAAGGAGTATCAACTCTCGCCACTAAAGAAAAAACAAGAAAGCCTGATGCAAAGCGACCTCATAACCAACAGAATGCAATAACCAACAGAGTTGCTGACAAAGCTAAACAAAGATAAAAAAAAAAAATAAAAACTTAGTCTCAAAACCATAGTTAGCTGGGAATGATCCCACTAAAAGCACGAAAAGCTAAAATGCTTACTTACACCAAGCTAACGAGGGTTTCTAACCCTTTACAATTTCTACTACAATAGGCATGTAGGAGTGACCTGCGCCGCAGAGCTCCCTACAATACCCTACAAATACGCCCATGTAGTCAGGTATACACACTACTTGTTTAATACGGCCTGGTATAGCATCACACTTAATACCCAAGTCTGGTACGGCGAAAGAGTGTATAACATCTGATGAAGTTACTAGAAGCCGATATGATTTAGCATATTTCATTTGAAGAGGCTTATCAACTTTATTTACTACTTGAGTCATATAAGAATCATAGTTGAGGTCGTCATATTCATAGGATCAATATCACTGGCGGCCTATAACCTTTACTGTCTTATGTATTGGCATTTCAAAATCCTTTAAGATAAATCTAACTTTGTGAACACACAACACCAGTACCAGGCCACTAGGGATGACAGTCCAAAAAAACTCCAAATAGGATTTTTCTGATGGAATCCTAATAGTGCTAGCTCCGCAAGGAACCAGCATCAACCAAAATAAGTAGGATAGAACCATAAAACTGATAAAAACGCACAACCCTAGTGCGTAATAAACAACATTAAAGTATAAACTGTTCAATTTCATTAAACCAAGGCTTGGTTTACTAGCTGCAGGTTCCCCTACACCTACCATGTTACGACTTATCTCAATTAATATCGAGATTGACGGGCGGTATGTACCCCGACTAAACTTCTTTCAGCGCGTCATATTTTAAAACGGTTACTAATTAGTCCTAAATATTATTGTTTCTCTTGTATTTTTTAAAAGTATGGAATGTAGCCCTCCCTATAAGTAGCACATTGACCTAGCTTAAACAATATGTTTGCACCAACTATTAAGTTTAATTGTAAATATTCAACCGGACGTACACCAACTAATTAAGGGAGGTAAAATAGGTAGCGGAGTATCTTTTAATACACACCATCCCCAATAAAGATTAGTCAGCTGCCAAATTATTTTAGTTTAACTAAAATTTTAAATTATATTGGATGTAATAGATGAGTATCTAATTCACGTTTAAAAATACATATTTACCAAAAAATATCTCTAAGATTTAATAGCTTATTAGAATTTGACCTCTTTAAAGATGTTAGAGATAAAGAAATAGTATTAATATAAGCAACAGCTACAGAATAACCGCGGATGCTGGCACTGTGAATTATCCACTGAAATCCCTTAAAACCCCAGCATACCTACATATCTTATGAAAAACACGTTACTAGTTAAATATAAAAACTTTTATAAAGTTATAAGAATAATAAACTATGTAATTTTTTAAGGGGAGCTTATAACGGCCATAATTAAACCAGAGAGGGTGAAAAGGTCATTGACCTTGCTATTATTTTTGCAAAATAACAGACTACTTAAAGCTATTCACCCAATAAAAAGTTCTTCAATCCTTTCGTACTAAAAGAAATCATATACAGATAAGAGCCAACCTGGCTCACGCCGGTTTTAACTCAACTCATTGAAAGTTTAAAGGCCGAACAGGCCTACTTGCTTAGCTGCTGCGCCAAGAAGGAGATTCAAGTCAACATCGAGGTGGCAAATAAGGGGTTTGATAAGAGCTCTAGCCCCCTCTAACCCAGTTATCCCTGAAGTAACTTTACCTGTAAACCCAGAGGTTCATAAACTAGATGAAAAATCTAGCCTTGCCCCAAGTAAATTTTATAAAATTAAGATTTCAGGGTCTTTCCGTCTTGTAAGAAATAGCCGGGCTCTGTGCCGGCGAGCTAATTTCTAGTAAGTTAAATCTAAATACTAGATAGGTCAAGCCATTCAAACAATCCCCTATTTAAGAGGCAATTAATTATGCTACCTTAGCACAGTCAAAATACTGCGGCTATTTACACAGCACTGAGCAGGCCGTACTACAAAATCTTAGTTGTAGAAATGTTTTTGATAAACATACCCAACTAGTTTGAGAAAAATTTAAATTTTTATGTTACTTATTCTACCATAGTAAGTTTAAAATAGTTATCAGTTGGGAGAGATAATAGAAGATAGTAAGAGTTTTAGGTGTTGTAACACACCTAAAGGAAGGAGACTTTTAAACCAACCAAAAAAAAAACAAAAAGCCTTTCAAAGGAGGGAGCGTCATCTAAGGCGCGTCCTTTATTAGCGTTCACTTTCCCATATCAGTTATAACAAGGGACGGATTATTTATCACTTCTTAAAAAATTAAATATTATCCACACGATAATAACAAATAGTAATATCCCCATTGTTTCGGAGTAACAAATAATTGAAAATAATCAGAAGATCATGATGCAAAAGGTAAGAAATAATAGCATGAAAATATTATTTATAAAATGCAAGGAGGGAAGTTCCCGACTATGCTTTACAAAAGCACAATTTTAACATTTAAACTATCCTTGCGTACTTAAAAGCGAGGAGACCACCAAAGGCTGTCCCCGGAATAAGTAACATGATAAGGAAATGGCACACTCATGATATTAAGGTGGGTAGAGCCACTTGCTCACTGACCCACTACTACGTTCTTTGCAGAAGCAGATTCCCACAATATAAACATGAAGAACATAGCACTAACAGCGGATATTAGCCTACCCAGCGTGCAAATATTTCTTATCCAACTAAAAGAAGAATCATACACGCAAACGCGACGAGGAAGACCAAATATACCAAAATAATGCATAGGGAAGAAACACAAGTTTACACCCACCATTGTCACTATAAAGTGGGCTTGTAGCCACACCTTTTTAAGGCTATACCCCGTTACTATAGGCCATCACCATATTACAGATATCACGACCCTAGTGTAAGAGCCTAGCGAGAAAACGTAATGAAAGTGGGCCACTACAAATCATGTATCATGTAGCAAGTTGTCTAAGACTGAAGCAGAAAGGACAATCCCAGTAACACCACCTATAGTAAAAAGCACTATAAAACCGAGTATCCACCACATCACAGGGTCGCTTCGTCTTACCCCACTCCCAATGAGCATATAGAGCCAAGAAAATACCTTAATACCGGTCGGAACACCAATTATCATAGTAACAGACCTGAAAAATACTGTTGTCTTCACGTCCATACCGACCGTAAACATGTGATGAGCTCACACAACACAACCCAAGCATACTATAGCAAACATAGCAAAAACTAAACCTAGATACCCGAATGGCTCGGAGTTGTTACTGAACGACATACATATGTGGCTGACCACCCCGAATCCTGGTAAAATTAATACGTACACCTCGGGGTGACCAAAGAACCAAAACATATGCTGAAAAAGTACAGGGTCTCCTCCCCCCATGGGGTCGAAAAAAGATGAACTAAATTTGCGGTCAAATAGGAGCATTGTTATCGCAGCTGCTAATACGGGAAGGGATAGAAGAAGCAGAATTGATGTAAACAAATATGACCAAATGACCACTGATATATATTCGTGTTTAATTTTGAAGTATATAGCAGATTTAATAGTACATATAAAGTTGATAGAACTTAAAATACTAGATACTCCCGCCAAATGTAGGGAGAACATTAGATAATCTGTTCCCGATCCGGAACTGAAAGTAGCCCCGGATAAGGGAGGATAAAAGGTCCATCCTACACCTCTTCCCTTAAACAGACTGCTAATTAAGCAAATGGCTGAAGGGAGAAGAAGCCAGGCACTTAGAGCTTTCAAACGGGGAAGATTAAGATCTGGTAATTTGAGTAACAAGGGTATAAGATATTTCCCAAATCCACCTATTAATACGGGCATTAAAAAAAAAAATATCATTATAATACCGTGGCTTGTTATAATCTGGTTATAAACCTCCGTGGGGATAGTTTTTTTATAGCTGTCTCCCATTTTGATACGAATGAGTATACTTAGACCCAAGCCTATAAACCCAGCCCAAACACCCAAAAGGGAGTAGAGCATCCCTATACGCTTGTGGTCTACAGTGAATAATCAAGAGTAAATATTATTTATAGAAATCAT